TCAAGTCACACACTCCCATAATCCATCTTCTCTTCGGAGAATGTACTTCAACTATTCGTATCAAATAAAGAATACAATACTTCGTAGTTAGTTGAAGAGAAATATCCAAAAAGATGTCTTATTCTTTTCAATAATCCATATTTGTAGCAATAAAACACTATTGTTCCTCCCCGAAATTATATATGATCGATTACAAATATCTATGATCTGTCTTCTCTATAAAGGACCTGAAATACCTTGCTTACGTATCATTGGAAAATGCATTAACATAAATACGGCAGTAAGAAGAGGTAATACAAAAGTGTGTAAACTATAAAAACGGGTCAAAGTAGATTGACCCACACTAGCACTTCCACGCAATAACTCTACTAAAGGTGATCCTATTACGGGAATAGCTTCAGGTACGCCTGTCACGATTTTTACTGCCCAATAACCGATTTGGTCCCGGGGTAAGGAATAACCAGTTACACCAAACGATGCAGTCAATACAGCCAGAACCACACCCGTAACCCAAGTCAATTCGCGAGGTTTTTTAAATCCGCCCGTGAGATACACACGAAATACGTGTAGGATCATCATTAGGACCATCATACTTGCTGACCATCGATGAACTGATCGGATTAACCAACCAAAGTTGACTTCAGTCATTATGTATTGAACAGAGGCAAAAGCCTCCGTAACGGTCGGACGATAGTAAAAAGTCATAGCAAAACCCGTAGCTACTTGTACTAAAAAACAAGTAAGTGTGATCCCTCCTAGACAATAAAATATATTGACATGAGGAGGAACATATTTACTAGTTATATCATCTGCAATCGCCTGAATCTCGAGACGCTCCTCGAACCAATCATATACTTTATTGAGATAGGTAAACCAAGGGGACTCCCCCTCTGAGAACCGTATATGAGAATTTCATCTCGTACGGCTCAAGCAGAAACACCCAAATACTGATTACAATGGATATGTAATAGAAAATTTGAAATTTCTTATTTATCCACTTGATTCAATCGTCTCTGAAGATACGAAGGAACCAAAATCCGAACTCTCTTCTTTGTTGTGATGAGACTGCCAAAATATCAAGTTAGCTCATCTGTCTTTATGTTGATCGTTACAGGCCTCTTGAATCTTCTATTCCCCTATTTATTTGTTATTTGATTTGTTGTTTTTGTTTGTGCGTAATGCAGATTGACTATTGTTTACTATATTTTTTTTTGATAGGAATTCTCTTGTTGAGACCCTATGAATCGATTGAAACCTCAGATTCATACTAGAACCACGATGATTCAATAAAACCCAAAAACTAAGACCAAGGGTTCTATGAGTAAGAACTATTTGATCATCACTTATTCATAGATGTAATGACTAAAAATCCAGAGAAAGATTTGTCCTTCGGTCAAAATAAGCATGATTCTAAAGGAAGAAAAATCGTTCAATTTATCAAATACCTCTTTGTTTGAAAATTTTTTGAAGTCCAGTCACGAGGTCTGAATAGTAGGTATGAATCATAGTTCAAATATTTCTTGATCTATTCCATATATTCCGTGCTCCAGATACTAGGATGAATATCCGACGAGGCAGAACCATCTCTGTCGAGATGACAGACCCATTCTCTGTACTATCAATAGGATCAATTATAACAAGTCGCACACTCATATTCCGGAAATACCGAAACAACGGAATTCCACGGTCAAACTACCAGAATGGACTATAAATCTGAGTCCTAAGTGATTCATTTTTGATTGAAAAGCTAGGGCTTCTGGTTCTTATGAGCCTAATTCATTGAAATTCCATCCAGTAAAACGGAAGAATTATAAATCTCTAAAATAATAGATAGGAATATCGCAAATAGAGCCATTGCGACACCCATAAATGGGGTGGTTCCCCACCCAGGAGCCACTTTACCATATTCTGAATTCAATGGTTTCAATAAATCCCCTGTAATAGTTCGTCTTGGCCCAGATCTAGCACTACCCTCAACGGTTTGTGTAGCCATAAATACTATTGCATTGGTTGAGATCTGTTGACTTTGTATACTATTCCGTTGTAAATAAACGATTTTATCGTAGCATAGATCCATCGTGGTCTTGAAATTCTCTAATAATGGAAACAGCAACCTTAGTCGCCATCTCCATATCTGGTTCACTTGTAAGCTTTACAGGGTACGCCTTATATACCGCTTTTGGGCAACCCTCTCAACAACTAAGAGATCCATTCGAGGAACACGGAGACTAATTGAAGTAATGAGTCCCCCATATGGGGGACTCATTACTTCAATTAAGATAATGAAAAATCATTTCATCTTTTTAGTCGGGACCTTAGGCGGTTCTCGAAAAAATATAGCGAAAAAGATTATCCCTAAAGTCGAGACTAAGAGGAATGTATAAACCAATGCTTCCATAGATTCGATCGTTGTTTACAATTATAGCTTCCACACCTGTTCATTTAGGATTATTTCCCAGATAAAGAAAGGACAAGAGCAAAGAAAGGCGATGATTCAAATCAATATTTCTACGGTACCTTATGTCAAATCAAAAAAATCAAATATAGAGGCGAAAGATACCGGAGCAATGTTGTATCAGACTACCTGTCTCCTTGTAGTTGGATCTCCAAGTTTTTGGAATGCTCCAAATTCCACTTGAGCATCCAAATCTGGGTCAATCCCAGCAAAAACATCTCTGAACAAGGTTCGAGCGCCATGCCAAATGTGTCCGAAAAAGAAGAGCAAAGCAAACGTAGCATGTCCAAAAGTGAACCAACCCCTTGGACTGCTCCGAAAAACACCATCGGATTTCAAAGTAGCACGATCTAATTCAAAAATTTCACCCAATTGGGCACGTCTAGCATATTTTTTCACAGTAGCAGGATCGCTATAGCTGACTCCATTGAGTTCGCCACCATAGAACTCAACAGTTACACCCACTTGTTCGACACTATACTTCGATTCTGCCCTTCTAAAAGGAACATCGGCTCTCACAATTCCGTCTCCGTCCACCAAAACTACTGGAAATGTTTCAAAAAAAGTAGGCATACGGCGTACAAAAAGTTCATGCCCTTCTTTATCTCTAAAGATAGGGTGTCCTAACCATCCAACAGCTATCCCATCCCCGTTGTCCATTGAGCCTGCCCGGAATAATCCACCTTTCGCCGGATTATTACCGATGTAATCATAAAAAGCTAATTTTTCGGGAATTTTAGACCAAGCTTCCGATAAACTCAGATTTTCGGCTAGACTGGCGCCAACTCTTCGATATATTTCTTGCTGGAAGTATCCCTGATCCCACTGATAACGAGTGGGACCAAATAATTCGATCGGGGTAGTTGCTGAACCATACCACATAGTTCCAGCAACAACGAAAGCTGCAAAAAAGACAGCAGCGATACTACTGGAAAGGACAGTTTCAATATTGCCCATACGTAATCCTTTGTATAGACGTTGGGGTGGGCGGACACTAAGATGGAATAGACCTGCTAATATACCCAATGTACCTGCTGCAATATGATGAGAGGCTATTCCTCCCGGAACAAAGGGATCAAAACCTTCCGCACCCCACGCTGGATTTACAGATTGTACTTTTCCGGTTAGGCCATAAGGATCGGATACCCATATTCCAGGACCATACAAGCCTGTTACATGAAATGCGCCAAACCCAAAGCAAGCCACCCCTGAGAGAAATAAATGAATTCCAAAAATCTTGGGCAAATCCAAAGAGGGTTTTCCCGTACGTTCATCACAGAATATTTCTAGGTCCCAATACACCCAATGCCAGATAGCTGCTAAGAAGCACAAGCCAGAAAACACAATATGTGCCCCGGCCACACCTTCGTAACTCCAAATACCCGGATTCGTTATAGTTCCTCCTGTAATACTCCAACCGCCCCATGAATTGTTTATTCCTAAACGAGTCATGAAGGGTATAACGAACATACCCTGTCTCCACATTGGATCAAGAACGGGGTCAGAAGGATCAAAAACTGCTAATTCGTATAGAGCCATCGAACCGGCCCAACCGGAAACTAGAGCTGTATGCATTATATGGACAGAAAGCAGCCGACCGGGATCATTCAATACGACGGTATGAACACGATACCAAGGCAAACCCATGGAAATACCCCTTTCTCAAAGAAAAAATAGATACTATGTAACTTTATCACATTGGAAATAACTATGCTATGGACCTCACCCTTTCATTGGATTATCTCGAAACAAGGGTTAATATTTATTCTGTTCCGTTAGTAATAATTGAACAATTCTGTTCGTGGGAACAAAGAGAAGCAGATCTATTCTATACCCAATAAGTACCAATACGCAATGGGGGGATTAATCCTATTTTTTGTGAGCGAATGTATAGATACTTGTTTCTCATTCGAACGATCCGTTCGTAAGAATTTTCCTTTATTCCGTCTTCCTCTATGAATCTTCCAATCTATCGATAAAATACGATAAACGACAATATTATGAAGACAATAAACCATTGTTTGTTACGTTTCCACATCAAAGTGAAATAGAATACTTAAATTTTCTTTCATTTAATGCCCATTGGTGTTCCAAAAGTACCTTTTCGGAGTCCTGGAGAGGAAGATGCAGTTTGGGTTGACGTATAGTGTGACTTGTCAGACATATTGGGTCATATGGGATTTCCCCGTTCTCTCCCCCGATCGAGATATCCTCTGTTTCGCCCAAGAAAGATTGATTGAACCATCAATAATTCGAAGCGTGAAGTGCAATTAGATCAATTTATTTGGTTGGAGGATCAATATTCTCAATTAAAAGAATTTATGGTTGGCTTGGACCAATAAAATGAAGTATACAGGCTCCGTTCAGAAAATACCAAGGTAATCCATGTATGATTACCACCCTATAAGAAATGATTCCTTTATACCATATGAGTGATCTCAAATTGCCAATTAATGGAATAATATGATGATGATGAATACATCGAATATTTTGTGGAAGGCATGAAAATGAAACAAATTGAAAAAAAAAAAAGAAGTCATAGCAAAAAGAAGTGGTACTGGGATCATTTGTCCTATATGTGCAAATCGAATTCGGGCGGATCTTTACCCGGAGTAGAGCATAAACCTAAAAGAGTGGAAGAGGCCCATTCGGGAACAAGAAAATTACATCGTGATTTAGATCTCGATGAAACAATACATCAATGAGGGGTTAGCTCGATAAGTTCAGTGAATTCTTTTTTGATTTTATAGGGAAGCAAGTCAAAACTCATGTTTCTTAAAAAATGGAAGAAAAAGCCCGCTACGAAAAAAGAAATAGGGCTGGAATCGACAATTTCTTTTTTTTTTTTTTTTTTGATTTTCTCAATTTTGATTTTTTGAACCGTATGCACCCAAAGGTGCGTGTACGGTTCCTAAGGAATAGAATTTTGTCCTAATCAACCGACTTCATCGAGAAAGATTACTTTTTTTAGGCCAAGAAGTTGATAGCGAGATCTCGAATCAACTTGTTGGTCTCATGGTATATCTCAGTATAGAGGATGATACCAGGGATCTGTATTTGTTTATAAATTCTCCCGGCGGATGGGTAATCCCAGGAATAGCTATTTATGATACTATGCAATTTGTGCCACCAGATGTGCATACAATATGCATGGGATTAGCCGCTTCAATGGGATCTTTCATCCTGGTTGGAGGAGAAATTACCAAACGTCTAGCATTCCCTCACGCTTGGCGCCAATGAGTTTTTTTATTTGAGAGAAAAAAAGACTATGCCTTCGTCATATGGAATATGAATAAAATAATAATAATATTAAGTAATAATAGCATGGCATTTCAAGTTCGATATGAGCAAACTATTATTATTTTTTCATAATATGAGATTATGTATCGAGATAGTAGTATGAAAGAAAGGTTATTTCCGACTTGATCTTATGTATCGGGGTCCATTTCAGCGTCACAAACCTTTTTGCTTCCACATCAGAAGTCTCTTTCCAATATTTATGTTATGAAAGAGTGTGAAAATAAAAAAAAAAAAAGATCATTTTTTACTTATTTTTATTTGATCGGATCAGAAAGAAACTTTGGGATTGCTGAATCACAGACGAGATAAATATATAAAGCAACGGAACCATCATAGTATTTTTTGATTACTCCGAAAGGAAGGATGGTAAATGGATCATTCAACGATCTGGGTCTGATAGATTCGACTTGTCTCTTTCTTCGATGAAAAAAGAGAAAAAAAAAATTCCATTACAGAGCCGTATGCACAAAAGATGCCTGTACGGTTGTTCAATTCTATCTTTTTCTCCCTGCTTGTTATTCTTTATCCCTTCCCTTCGCCCAATCATGCGAGATAGAGGAATCGTTCATTATGTTATATCATCAGGGTTATGATCCATCAACCTGCTAGTTCTTTTTATGAGGCACCCACAGGAGAATTTATCCTGGAAGCGGAAGAACTACTGAAACTCCGCGAAACCCTCACAAGGGTTTATGTACAAAGAACGGGCAATCCTTTATGGGTTGTATCCGAAGACATGGAAAGGGATGTTTTTATGTCAGCAACAGAAGCCCAAGATTATGGCATTGTTGATCTTGTAGCGATCGAAAATACCGGGGATTTCGCATAAATCTTTGATTCCATTTCGAATCATAATTTGAATGAACCCTTATTTGATCTTTTATCTTCTTACCTGGGTAAAATATGAAATGGAAGTAATTCATAATCATCCGGTTAGGATCGATCTAAACCAGCCCATTCTGTATATGATTCAGCATGCCAACTATTAAACAACTTATTAGAAACACAAGACAGCCAATCAGAAATGTCACGAAATCCCCCGCTCTTCGAGGATGTCCTCAGCGTCGAGGAACATGTACTAGGGTGTATGTGCGACTCGTTCAGATCATGAGCTAGAACAAATGAGACGATTTTTACAGTATCAATGACTCGTACCAATGAATAGAATGGAAGAACTCCATTCACTATCGAAAAATAAAGATCTCTCGTATACCTCTATTTGCATGGAATTTATGGTTTCCATTGGTGCAAATCCAATCACCTCGATTTGAGATGAAAAGCAATTCCCATTGGTAGCAAATGGTTATCCATTAAGCGGGGGAATGATATTTAAGAAGCAGAAAGATTATGCTCCTACTCTTGCAAGAACGGACTAACAGGGTCAGCTACCTATTCAACCTTCATAATTAAATGCCGTCACTGTATGGATAGATCCCATTGAAAAAAGACCTATTACTCGATAATTCATCGGTAGAGCCAAAGAGCGTGAACTGTACAAGTTACCAATAACATTGATTAAATGAGGAAAGGGGCTCCGGTGTATAGAGAGGACCTCGCCGTTTAAGAAGTAACCATAGAAACGATGGAAGCCACTATTTGTCCATTTACGATTTATTTTATACCTAATATCGGTACAATTTCTTTTTTTTTTTTTTGAGGTGAAATGCCTGGAAGAAATAAAAAAATCGTGGTTGGGAAGGTTATAGTAGCAAAAGCCATTGGAATTTGTATTTTAATTTTATACATCGGAAGAATCCGTTTTGTTATTAATAAACCAGGAGAGGGGAAAAGAATGACTGAAAGAAAAGAAATCAATTAGTTATTCATCCAAGTTTCTTTTGATTCAATGACCAGAGTTAGACGAAGATATATAGCTCGGAGACGTAGAACAAAAATTCGTTTATTTGCAGCAACCTTTCGAGGGGCTCATTCAAGACTTACTCGAACTACTACTCAACAGAAAATGAGAGCTTTGGTTTCCACTCATCGGGATAGAGGCAGGCGAAAGAGAAGTTTTCGTCGTTTGTGGATCACTCGGATAAATGCAGTAACTCGTGAGAATAGGGGATCCCATAGTTATAGTCGATTAATACTTGATCTGTACAAGAGGCAGTTGCTTCTTAATCGTAAAATACCTGCACAAATAGCCATATCAAATAGGAATTGTCTTGACACGATTTCCAATGCGATCATCAAATAAGGAGATTGGAAGGAATTCACTGGAATACTTTAAACGGAGTTCCCCGGAGAATGAACTCCGGGAGGGTATAGTAGAAATTCGTATGATAAGATAAGTAGTAGGAATGAACGAACACGTTTCAATAAAAAAAAAAAAGATTTATTCTTCCCCCATTCTTTTTTTTATTATTACATTACGGCGCGACAATCTCTCGGCTTTTTCGAACAAAACTTCAATCTGAGTTCGAATTAGAGTTTTGATTCGATTGAGGAATAGGCTTATTTATTTCTGGTTCTAGGACCAGTAGTTCTAGGGATCGACCCGGTTCTCTCAAATTGTTTCTCATTATTAAGAAAAGGTAACGAAGATAAAATACGAGCTTGTTTTATAGCAATAGTAATTAATCGTTGTTGTTTCAAGGTTAATCTATTCACTCGTCTAGATAATATTTTTCCTTGTTCACTAATAAATTGATTAATTAAACTCATGTTTCTATAATCAATTCGATCCCCCGATCCAATTGGGGGCAAACGCCTATGAAAAGATCGCTTGGATTTATGAAAGGGCCGCTTGGATTTATCCATGGTTTATTTCTGATTTCTAAAATCCTATTTCTTCATTCATTTCGGATCCGACCAAAATAGGACTGGATTTGTATATATTATATATGTATATGTAATTTATTCCTCTTCCTTGGAAGAGTGGCACACGCGTTCCGTTCGATTTATTTCTTTATCTCCCCATGAATCGTATGTTTGTAACAATAAGGGCAGAATTTTTTCAAGTCCAATTGACTAGGTGTATTGTGTCGATTCTTTTGAGTAATATATCTGGAAATGCCCCGCGATTCTTTATTCAAACCATTTCGGACACAACTGGTACATTCCAAAATAACTACTACTCTGACATCTTTACCCTTAGCCATGAACCTCCTTTGGATTTTGAATTCACTCAATTCTTCTATTTTCGATTCGAACCGAAGCGAAGAAGAAAGGAATGAAAAATAAATAGACGAGAAGTTGCTAACTCGAAATCCAATTCAATTATGAAAGATTTCGTTGCAATCAATAGAGTAATCAAATTATTAAGTAATACAAATATTTCTAACTATCAATTATTCCCAATCCCAGTATTTTATTTAGTATCTTGTATGATCTTGAACAGCCTGCCCTCGACCCACATTTCCTTTTCTGTTCTCCCTATATTAACCCGAACCCGAGTTTCAATGAGATTCAATCCACTTTTATTCTTTACTCTTTCTTTCCTATCCTAAAGAACTGAAAAAAGGGGGGGGTTAGTCGCAGAGAATTTATTGTATCTCTAATCTTCTTGATCCCTTCCCATGTCAATAACTAGAATGAAAAAAAGGGGAATGTCAACGCATCTGGGAATAAACGATTGATCTCTATCAATAGACCCGCCAAAGACCCGAACCATAGAGTAGTTAGCACAGGTGCCGTGGAGAGATATGTTTTTATATCTCGCATTGAAAATCCTCCTTCTTTTTCTTTAACTTTATTGACTTTATTGTATATTGTAATACATATATGATCAGATGCATATGTAGTTAAAGATCATTTGTACGGGGAATCTCTAACCAAAATGGATATATACAACGATCCGGTAGATGAAATCTACCTGTCCCTAAAACAGAAAAAGATGAACCCTCCTTCCTGAGCACTACTGATAAATATTCATTCCTTTATACGTTTATACGTTAGGTATGTATATAATTCTTTATGAGAATGAAACCAAAAAACCAAAAAGAAGAAATGGCAAAAGAAATTCTATTTAGATAGAGGAAATTAGGATGTGGAAAACAAAACATGGATTCCCTACAATGGCACTGTACAACAAATGAAAGGGATGTAGCGCAGCTTGGTAGCGCGTTTGTTTTGGGTACAAAATGTCACGGGTTCAAATCCTGTCATCCCTACTTATCACTTCTCCTATGGACAGTAACGAGGGGTCAATTGAGATCGATTAAAATTGGACACAATCTACCATTTTATGATACTATACATACAAGATGTATTGGGGGTACAAAAAGAATCCTTTTCTTGACA